TCGATAATGGTACGGAACAATAGTCTGATTGGAGTAGATACACGAATCGCTTTAAATACAAGAAGCCGAGTGGGCGGATTAGTCCGAGTGGAGAGAAAAAAAAAAAGGATTGAACTGAAAATCTTTTCTGGAGATATCCATTTTCCTGGAGAGACAGATAAGATATCCCGACACAGTGGCATCTTGATACCCCCAGGAACAGGAAAAACAAATTCTAAGGAATCCAAAAAATGGAAAAATTGGATCTATGTCCAACGGATCACACCTACTAAGAAAAAGTATTTTGTTTTAGTTCGACCCGTAGTGACATATGAAGTATTGGACGGTATAAATTTAGCAACACTCTTCCCCCCGGATCTGTTACAAGAAAGGGATAATATGCAACTTCGAGTTGTCAATTATATTGTTTACAGAAATGGCAAACCAATTCGGGGAATTTCTGATACAAGTATTCAATTAGTTCGGACTTGTTTAATTTTGAATTGGGACCAAGACAAAAAAAGTTCTTCTATCGAAGAGGCTCATACTTCCTTTGTTGAAGTAAGTACAAATGGTCTGATTCGAGATTTCCTAAGAATTGACTTAGTGAAATTCCCTATTTCGTATCTCAGAAAAAGGAATGATCCCTCAGGCTCAGGATTGATCTCAGATTCAGATAATGTGTCAGATCACACCAATAGCAATCCCTTTTATTCCAAGACAAAAATTCAACAATTACTTAGCCAAAATCAAGGAACTATTCGCACGTTGTTAAATAAAAATAAGGAATGTCCATCTTTGATAATTTTGTCATCATCTAATTGTTTCCGAATGGGTCCATTCAACGCTGGAAAATATCACAATGTGATAAAAGAATCAATTAAAAAAGATCCTATAATTAAAATTAGGAATTCGATTGGCCCTTTAGGAACAGTCCTTCAATTTGTGAATTTTTATTCATTTTACTATTTAATAACTCATAATCCTATTTTGGTAACTAAATATTTGCAACTTGAAAATTTAAAACAGACTTTTCAAGTAATTAACTATTATTTAATGGATGAAAATGGGAGAATTTTGAATCCCGATTCATGCAGTAACATCGTTTTGAATTCATTCAATTTGAATTGGTATTTTCTCCATCATAATTATTATCATAATTATTTTGAAGAAAGATCCACAATAATTAGTCTTGGACAGTTTATTTGTGAAAATGTATGTATATCCAAAAACGGACCCCATCTCAAATCGGGTCAAGTTTTGATTGTTCAAGTTGACTCTGTAGTAATAAGATACGCCAAGCCTTATTTGGCCACTCCAGGAGCAACTGTTCATGGTCATTATGGAGAAATCCTTTACGAAGGAGATACATTAGTTACATTTATATATGAAAAATCGAGATCCGGTGATATAACGCAGGGTCTTCCAAAAGTGGAACAAGTGTTAGAAGTGCGTTCAATTGATTCAATATCGATGAACCTAGAAAAAAGAATTGAGGGTTGGAACGAGCATATAAAAAAAATTCTTGGAATTCCTTGGGGATTCTTGATTGGGGCTGAACTAACTATAGTGCAAAGTCGTATATCTTTGGTTAATAAGATCCAAAAGGTTTATCGATCCCAGGGGGTGCAAATCCATAATAGGCACATAGAAATTATTGTACGCCAAATAACATCAAAGGTGTTGGTTTCAGAGGATGGAATGTCTAATGTTTTTTTACCTGGAGAACTAATTGGATTGTTGCGAGCGGCGCGAACGGGGCGCGCTTTGGAAGAATCGATCTGTTACCGCGCCATCCTATTGGGAATAACAAGGGCATCTTTGAATACTCAAAGTTTCATATCTGAAGCGAGTTTTCAAGAAACTGCTCGGGTTTTAGCCAAAGCTGCTCTCCGGGGCCGTATCGATTGGTTGAAAGGCCTAAAAGAGAACGTTGTTATAGGAGGGATGATACCCGTTGGTACCGGATTCAAAGGATTAGTGCATCGTTCAAGGCAACATAAGAACATTCCTTTGAAAACCAAAAAGAAGCATTTTTTCGAGGGGGAAATCGGAGATATTTTGTTCCACCACAGAGAATTATTTGATTCTTCCATTTCAAAGAAGTTTCATGATACATCAGAACAATCATTTCGAGGATTTAATGATTCCTAAAAGTGGATTCATACTTTTTTTTTTAATTAAAATTCAAAAAACTCTTTATTTATGGTCATTTTTTTGGGTAATCGAAAAAAAGATAATAACGAATAGAGGGTAGGGGTTTGGATTGTGTATCGACATCCACATGGCCAATCTCCGGTAGAAGAAAAGGTTCCATCGGAACAATTATTTAGTTCAGGGCAACCTCGTCGCTTTTTTTTTTTTTMAAAAAAAAAAGCGGAAGTGGGGGGGAGAAATGACAAGAAGGTATTGGAATATCAATTTGGAAGAGATGATGGAAGCGGGAGTTCATTTTGGTCATGGTACTAGGAAATGGAATCCTAGGATGGCACCTTATATTTCTGCCAAGCGTAAAGGTATT